AATTCCCAATTCTCCCTTTGGGGCTTCAACTCTTACATAAAGTTCTTGCTTCGGCAATTCAAAAGTAGGAGAAGGTTTTTTACTAATGAATCGATATTCAAAATCATTCCATTCCGGATCCCTTTCTCTAGCAAAGCACCGGGTTTCTAAATTCTCATAGGGCCCCCCTGGAATTCCTTCCAGAGCTTGTTGAATAATTTTTATAGATTCCCTCATTTCACCGATTCGGACTAAATAGCGAGCTAATGAATCTCCTTCTTTTTGCCAATGGATTTCCCAATCCAATTCGTCATAACATTCATAATGATCAACTTTACGAAGATCCCATTGGATTCCGGAAGCTCGTAGCATTGGTCCCGATAAACCCCAATTTATTGCTTCTTCTGGACCAATAATGCCTACTCCCTCAACTCGTTCTAAAAAAATAGGATTTCGCGTAATAAGTTTTTGATATTCAGAAACCGCTGTTAAAAAATAATCACAGAAATCCAAACATTTATCTATCCATCCATAAGGTAGATCGGCCGCTACTCCTCCGATACGAAAATAATTATGCATCATTCTCATACCGGTGGCAGCTTCGAATAGATCATATACTAATTCTCTTTCTCTGAAAATATAGAAAAAAGGAGTCTGTGCACCAATATCTGCCATAAAAGGGCCAAGCCATAACAGATGAGAAGCTATACGACTCAACTCTAACATAATTACTCTGATATAACTGGCTCTTTTAGGTACTTGAATATTTCCCAACTGTTCTGGTCCATTTACGGTTATTGCTTCTGTGAACATAGTAGCTAAATAATCCCAACGTGTTACATAAGGTAGATATTGTATAACTGTTCGATTTTCCGCAATTTTTTCCATTCCTCTGTGTAAATAACCTAATATTGGTTCACAATCAATAACATCTTCACCATCTAGAGTAAGGATGAGCCGAAGAACACCATGCATTGATGGGTGGTGAGGTCCCATATTGACTATCATGAGGTCTTTTCTTGTAGTTGTTACATTCATAGGTTATTCCTCGATTCATTCTTTCATGAATTGCTGAAAATGAAAAGAAGTTCATTAAAATTCAAGATCGAATAAAAAAATAAAATAATTCAAATTCCTTTTTCACTTAACGAGTTTTTGACTCCCGAATATCCAGCTGACTAATTAATTCTTTATAACGTATTCTATTTTTCTTTGACAAATAAGACAGCAGTCGTTGGCGTTTTCCCAGGATTTTACGTAAACCTCTCTGAGATAAATAATCTTTTCGGTGCAATTCCAAATGTGAAGTCAGTCTTCGTATCTTATTGGTGAAACGAAATACTTGAAATTCAATGGACCCCCTGTTTTCTTCTTTTTCTTCTTGTGAAATAACTGAGATGAATGAATTTTTTACCATAAAACGGATTTTCTATCCTCTTTTTTTTTTAATGGATTTTACTGATCAGTAAGAATAATGCTAGTCATTTTAATTTGGTATACACAATAATCTTAATTTCTTTATGAACTCCTAATTTTATCAAATAAAATGAATCAATCCAATTTTCTTTTCAATTTTATTCCTATAGGAATAGGAAAGGGTGATATATTTCTACATTTAGAAAAGAGAAAAAATTTTGGATCGAAATCGAATAATAAATAAAAAAAGAAAAAAATAAGAAGATTCCGTTAATCATTTATGGATCTATTGGATATTGATAAATGCATTGAATTAGTATTCATGTATCAGACTGGAAGGTAAGACAATACATAGGTGCAACTCCTTTTTTCATATACCATACATATATGGTACAGAATATATATGAAAAACGCATAATTAACAAATTTGCAATCGTGGATACATATGTATCCTTATCATAGTGAAGCGGCCCCCATTATTGGTATCAAACGAATATCGATTCATACAAGATAAATCTTCTAATCGATAATTAGGCCAAAGAAAGAACTTTAATTTAATTAGTTTCTTTTTATCAAAATGTTTTCTTTTATCCAAAAATTCACCCCAGTTTTTTACGTTGTTGCAAAATACTGGATTTTTATGAATACCATTTCTCTTCCTCGAATTGAAACAAATTAGAATTCTTAATTCTCTACGTCTTTTAGTGGATAAAACCTTTTCGGGAACAAACAACAAATCATAATCATTTTTGTATCTATTTTCAGCCATTTTTTGATGTCTTGCAATGGATTTATCCAAATTAATCTTAGCAACATAGCTTTTTTCTCGGTATATTTGATTAATTTTGGGCTTACTCTTATGAAACAATGAAATATTTAGACTTTGATACATAATAAATTGTCCATCATTTTTTATAGACAAACGAATTGGTTCGATAATTAATATACCCTTTTTCATTAATTCTGTAAGAGTTAAATCCTTTTGAATAATCAAAATATCTAAACTCATTTCTCCCCTTTGAATAGAGGATATAGCAATTTCTCTTGGATTTATTAGTCTAAGTAGGAGACAATATATTTTGATATTATTGATCATTCTTTGATTTAAAGAATCATCCCATCTCAATTGAAAACGTAAATACCTTTTTAGGAAAAAATCAAGCTCTACTTCCGTGTTGCTCTTATATTCTTTTTTCTTTCTACGTTTTTTCATATCGGAGCTTGCATAATCTTCTCCAATATCTTTTTCTTGGTTTGAGAAAAGTGATCCAAGATTCGCTTGATTTTGTGCATCTGATTCAAGATTATCTCGAATTGCGGATTCTTTTTCTTCTTGATTTCGATTCTCTAATTCAATCGATTTTTTTTCATTCGAAAATAGAAAAAGATCCCTTTTGTTCTTTCTAGTGATGTTTTTATTTTCACTAACATTTTCATTCAAATTTAAAAGAAGTAGTTGGATTGGTATGATCCACGGTTTCATAATATATGTATTATAAAGGATCACAAATTCTGGAAAGAACCAAAGGTTTAGATTTGATATGGGACGACTTAGTATTTCTTCATTCATTGCCATCCAATCAAAAAGATCTTTTTTTTTGTTGGATGCCATAATTCCTCCATTTTGGGAAATTTTAAGAAAAAAAAGACCTTTTTGATCCATTTTATCAATTATTTGATAATTATTAAACCCAGTCTTAGTATTTTTATTATCATTGGTATCGATATCAATCCAGGACTCAATATTGACTTTATTTCGAAGACAAAAATCGAAAATTCTCCAATCCAAATATTTTCTATCTGTAAATTTATCTAGATTTAGAATATCATCATCTTCTAAATTAATAGGGATAATACCTCCTGGCATATTAATTAATTTACCTTTTTTATATATCTTGTTGTAATTATAAGAAATCTCTTGTTTATTATTTAAACGTAATGGTGATACATAAATATGTGAATCCTTCTTATTTTCATAATTAATCGATTTATATGAGAAAAGGTCATATCCATAGTATTTTTGAAGGTTATATTTTGAATTTGATAATGAATTTAATTCAAAATCATTTAATTTTTTGTAATTAATTAATATTAATCGATCTTTTTCATCTGAATGCCTTTTGTTTAAATCTTTATTTTGCACTATACGTGTTTGATTGAATCTATTTCGCCATTTGTGTGGTACTAATTGATACCATCTAATCGGAGATAAATCATATTGATAATGACCTCTTAACCAGTTTTTCCATTGAATCATTTCCGAATTCAAAATATTTTTATGTTTTAATTCAGGATAAAAAATTCCTTGTGTTTCAAAATAATCCTTTATTTCATTCTTAAGAAAAAAAGATGTTCCGTGATATTGAAGGACATATCTTAACTTATACAAATTAAAAAATTGCGTTTGATATAATTGGTAAAATACATATGCTTGTGAGAAGGAGGATAATAAAATCTTTGAATTTTTATTACTAATATCAGAAATTGATTTTTTTTTAGTCCAAATAAAACGAATTGTATTTTTATTTGTTTTAGCTATTTTTTCTTTATTTGTTTCATTATTGTAAATGTATTTATCGATCATTTTTGTTGAATTATCAAAAAAAAGTTGTGTAGTGATCCTCGGACTATTAATGATACAGATAAGTATATCTATGTATATCCTTTCAATTAAAAATTTGAAAAAAGAATATGATTTACGGATTAATCGAACATTTATTCTTTTCAATTTCTTTAATTTCTGCCAAATATTTCTTATTGATGCTAATAGTTTAGTAGGATAACTTATTTTATTAGAACTAATATTTATATTGATTTCCGGAGTTAAAAATCCTTTTTTCTTATCTTTTGTAATTTTTTCTATTTGATTTCTGATTGTGCTGGTTCTATCATCCAGATCTTTCATTTTTTTTTCTGTCAATGAAGAATCTGTCAAATCCATAAATCGAATTTGAATGGACGATTCATTAATCATCCCATTACTGATTACCCCATTTTTTTCTTTTTTAGTTTCACTCAATTCATCTATTTTTCTTAATCCAAATAATTGAATTGGGTTTCTTTTGGAAAGTTCTTTTATTATTCCTTTTAAAAATAGAATGGTTTTCATGACCGATTTTTTTCTTTCTTTTGAAAGGTTTAAAAAAAGATTTATTCTTTCTTTTAAAACCTGTATAACTAAAAAAGGATTCTTTTGTAATTTTATAATCTTTTTTCTGAGTTCTTTAAAAATGGGTTCAAAAAATGAACGTTGTTTTCTGGGAGAACCAAAAGGAACTTCAGTTTCCATTCCCCAAACTGTTAAAAAACAAAAATCGTTTTTTTGCTCTTTATTTCTAAGCGGATCTTTCTGGGGGGGTGGCGCCTTAGATCTGTGCCAAGGTTTAAGGTAAAAAGGAAATAGGATCTTTATCTGAATACCGTCTGTCAACCAATTTTTTGGAAATTCGGTTTCTGATAATTGAACACCATTATAGGTGCATTTAACATGCATTTCTCTATTCCAATCTTTTAAGTCCTCAGACCACTCGGGAAATTGAAATAATAACATACGGGCTATATTTTTAGCTATTATCACTGAAGGGAATAGAATATATTTTCTAAGA